AAGAAGGGGCTTTTCTTTTTTTTAAGAAAGGGCAGAAATATTTTCTACGGAATTGTTATCCATTTAGGGATTCCGCGTACAAATACAAGTGGTCCTTAATCCTTAACTACAACTATCTATGTATCTGATCATATATGTATTAGCCTTATGTATTACAATACAATAAAGAAGGAGGATTTTCAATGCGAGATCTAAAAACATATTTATCTGTGGCACCGGTACTAAGTACTATATGGTTCGTATCTTTAGCAGGTCTATTGATAGAGATCAATCGTTTATTCCCAGATGCGCTGACATTTCCTTTTTTTTCATTCTAGTTATTGACGTGGGAGGATTTGAATAAGATTAGAGATACAATTCTATATCTGAAACTACATCTCACCCCCTTTTTTCTCTTTTTTCCCTTTTTAGAATTCCAAGAAGGGATGAAAGAATAAAAGTCGATTCAATCACAACTAAAAAAGGGTAATTGAATCAAATTACTAGAGTGAAAAAAGAAAAGGGAAATGCCAGTCTAGGGCAAGAGTATCATACAAGATCCTTAACAAAATCTAATACAATTAGATTAGAACTATAGTTAATTGTATTACTTATTAATTACTATCTATTGATTTCAACGAAATCTTTTATAATTTGGTTTCGTTCTAATTTTTTCTTTTTTTTAGCTAAAAAATATAGAAGAGTTGAGTGAATCAAAAATCCAAAGGAGTTTCATGGCCAAGAGTAAAGATGTACGGGTAACGATTATTTTGGAATGTATCAGTTGTGTTCGAAACAGTGTTAATAAAGACTCAAGGGGTATTTCCAGATATATTACACAAAAGAATCGACACAATACACCTAGTCGATTGGAATTGAGAAAATTCTGCCCCTGTTGTTCCAAACATACGACTCATGGGGAGATAAAAAAATAAATGGAACAGTCAAAATGACATATTATAATATATTATAATATCTAAATATAGATTCTAATCTAAATAAACCCATATATAAACAAACCAAATCCTATTTTTTAATTCTAATTTATTTTAAATCCGACCGAAATAGGATTTCGGGAAAAGGAATAAACAAACCATGGATAAATCCAAGCGACCCTTTCTTAAATCGAAGCGATCTTTTCGTAGGCGTTTGCCCCCGATACAATCGGGGGATCGAATTGATTATAGAAACATGAGTTTAATTAGTCGATTTATTAGTGAACAAGGAAAAATATTGTCAAGACGCGTAAATAAATTGACTTTGAAACAACAACGATTAATTACTATTGCTATAAAACAAGCTCGTATTTTATCTTTGTTACCTTTTCTTAATAACGAGAAACAGTTTGAAAGAACTGAGTCGACTGCTCCAACAATAGGTCTTAGAACTAGAAATAAATAGGTTTAGCTTACTTTTCAATCGAAGCAAAATTCCAATTCGAACTAAAACTTGGTTGGTGTTGTGTTCGAAAAATAGGAGAATCCTAATTTGATTCGTGTGTCATAATAAAAAAAAGCAGCGGGGAAGAATAAATCCGTTTTTATTGAATTCTTTTGTTCATTTTGACAACTTTATCTTAATCTTATCCTATTTTATACTCTACCTTCCCGGAGTTGATTCTCCGGGGAATTCCAGTCAAATTACTCCAATGGATCCAATATTTCATTGGAAATCATATAAAGACAATTCCTATTTAATATAGCTATTTGTGCAAGTATTTTACGATTTAGAAGTAATTGGCTTTTGTACAGATCATTTATTAGTCTACTATAACTACAGGATACTCCTTTATTGCGAATTACTGCATTTATCCGAGTAATCCATAAACGACGAAAATCTCTCTTTTTCTTATCTCGATCGCGATGAGCCGAAATTAAAGCTCGTATTTTCTGTTGAGTAATAGTTCGAGTAAGTCTTGAATGAGCCCCCCGAAAACTTGATGCAAATAAACGAATTTTGTTTCTACGTCTTCGAGCTATATATCCTCGTCTAATTCTAGTCATTGAATAAATGAAACTTTGATGAATAACTAATTGAGTTGCTGTCTATCAGTTATTCTTTTTCCCCTTACTGATTTATTTATAACAAAACGGATTCTTCGGGTATATAAAATAAAAATTCCAATGACTTTTGCTACTATAACCTTCCCAACCACAATTTTTTCTTATTTCGAAGTGAACTGTCTAAAAATAAGAAACTTTTTGATATCTAGTATCCATAACATAGTCAAATAGATATATATAAAGTAAATATAAAAAGAATAGAGTGGTTCCATCGTTTCTATGGTTACTTCTTAAACGGTGAGGTCCTCTCTATACACCGGAGCCTTTTCCTTCATTTAATGAATCTTATTTTTTTGGTAACTTGTACAGTTCACACCGTTGTGTGGCTCTACCCATGAATTATCCAGTAATAGGTCTTTCACAATGAGATCTACCTATACAGTAACGGTATTTAATTCTGAAGGTTAGCTAGGTAGCTGATCCTGTTAGGCCGTTCTTAGAAGTATAAAGAAGTATAAAATTTCTTCTTCTTAAATAATAAATAGGATTTCCCCCGCTTAATAAATAACCATTTGTTACCAATGGGGAATTGCTTCTCAGCTTATTGGATTTGCACCAACGGAAACCATAAATTTCATACGCAATAGGGAGATAGAATAGATTTTAGCCATTGAATTGAAAAATGTCATTTTATTCTATTTATTGGTACTGATCATTCATACGGATTGCTACTGGTTGTTATTGGTTCCTTTCTTTTGTTCCAGCCCATGATCTGAACGAGTCGCACATACACCCTAGTACATGTTCCTCGGCGCTGAGGACATCCCCTAAGAGCGGGGGATTTCGTGACATTTCGTATTGGCTGTCTTGTGTTTCTAATAAGTTGTTTAATAGTTGGCATGCTGAATTGTATACAGACTGAGCTGGTTTAGATCGCTCCTAACCGGATGCTTATGAATTCTTTCTATTTAATAGAATATTAAAGAACCGGGTAAGACAATAAATAAAATCTCAATCAAATCGCGGATTTATGCGAAATCTTTGATATTTTCATCCAACTGCTACAAGATCCACAATTCCGTGAGCTTGGGCTTCTGTTGCTGACATAAAAACATCTCGTTCCATGTCTTCGGATACAACCCAAAAAGATTTACCTGTTCTTTGGACATAAACCATTGTGATGGTTTCGCGCAGGTTCAGTAGTTCTTCCGCTTCCAGGATAAATTCTCCCGTTTGGGACTCATAAAAAGAACTCGCAGGTTGATGGATCATTACCCTGGTGATATAACATACAAAAGGGTTTCGCAGAATGGGGTAAAGAGAAAGCTACTAACTACTAACAAGAAAAAATAGAACCGTACAGGCATCTTTTGCATATTGCATACGGCTCACGAATGGAATTTCCTATCGAAGATAAAATAGGATTTCTCATACCCAGATCGAAAAAAGGTCCAATTACCACCTTTCTTTATTGGAGGAGTTCAAAATACTATGATGGTTCCGTTGCTTTATATATTTATTACGTCTGTAATTCAGCAATCCCAAAGTTTCTTTTTGATCCGATCAAATAAAATACGGAAAACTTTTTCATAACATAAATATTATTCAGAGCTTTTCGGTGTGAAAAAAGTTTGTGACACTGAGATTCCGATAGATCAAATCGGAAATACTTAGTATTTCATACTGCCCTTTCGATACATAATTTAATGTTTTGAGAAACGAATTTTATCATATCGAATTCGAAGTGCCATGCTATTATTACTCAAGATTCTTATTTCATATGGCGAAGGCATAGACTTCTTTTTTTATCTCAAATAAAAAACTCATTGGCGCCAAGCGTGAGGGAATGCTAGACGTTTGGTAATTTCTCCCCCGACCAGGACAAAGGATCCCATTGAAGCGGCTAATCCCATGCATATTGTATGTACATCTGGTGGCACAAATTGCATGGTATCATAAACAGCTATTCCGGGTATTACCCATCCACCGGGAGAGTTTATAAACACATAAAGCTCTCTGTTACGATCCTCTATAGTGAGATATACCATAAGACCAATAAGTTGATTCGAGAGCTCATTATCAACCTCTTGACCTAAAAAAAGTAATCTTTCTCGATAAAGTCGGTTGATTAGGATAAAATTGTATCCCTTAGGAACCGTACATGCACCTTTTAATGCATACGGGTCAAAAGAATCGTGAAAAAAAAGGCTCAATGTATAGATTTTGGCTCCTGCTCTTTTTTTAAAAGCAAAATTTTTCTAACGAAGGATCTTTTTCTTCTATTTTTTATTGTAAGAAAGAAAAGTTTGTAAACCTTTCACTAGAATTTCACTCTAATATATAATCGAAAAAAATTCATTAAACTCGTTGAATTAACTTCTCAATTGATGTATTCTTTCATCGAGATACACCCTCAATCACGATGTCATTTTCTTGTTCCTGAATGGGCCTCTTGAATTCTTTTAGGTTTATGCTCTACTCCAGGTAAAGATAGGTCCGATTGTGATTTGCACATATAGGACAAATGTACCTACTACCATTTCTTTTTGCTACAAATTTTTGTTGAATCGATTTCATGTCTTCGGCCAAATTTTCGACGCATTCATCCTGTTTTACTCAATTGATTAATAGGGATCATTCCCATTTTTTAGTATAGGAAAAAGGATAATTTCTAATGAGGTATCAATTAATAACCTAGTCAACTATATAATATAATATGGTAATACAAAATTTAGAATTAGAAATAGACGCAGCAATCATTGGTATATTACTAAGTTGGGGTTGTTCTAAACGGAGCCTGGATAATTTGATTGGTCCAACCAAGTCAACCATAAATTATTCTAATTGATAATATTAATCTGGATTCCCCTAAAATGGATCTAATTTCACTTCACGCTCCAATTTTTTGATAATCTTTCTTGGGCGAATCAGAGGATAGCTCGATCGGGGGAGAGAATGGGGAAATCCCATATGACCCAATATATCTGACAAGTCGCACTATATGTCAACCCAAGATGCATCTTCCTCTCCAGGGCTTCGAAAAGGTACTTTTGGAACACCAATAGGCATTAAATGAAAAAAATGAAGTAATCTATTTTACTTTGATGTGAAAACGTAATAGTGGGTTTAGTTTATTGTCCTCATAATATTGGTCTTTAGCATATCATTTTTTATCTATAGATTGGAGAAGCTCTTTGATAAAGGAAGTCAGAATGACTAACGACAAATTATTCTAAATATACCCGGCGAATGATGAACAAGTAGGGATCCGTTTGCTCATACAAAATGGTTCAACCACCCATTGCGTATTGATACTTATCGGGTATAGAATAGATCTGCTTCTCTTTGTTCCTATAAACAGAATTGTTCCATTATTACCAATAGAATAGAACAAATAGTAATCCTTACTTCACGATAATTCACTGAAAGGGGAGGCCCCTAGCATCATTTTTCCAATGCAATAAAGTTACATAGTGTCTATTTTTCTTTCATAAAGGGGTATTTCCATGGGTTTGCCTTGGTATCGTGTTCATACCGTCGTATTGAATGATCCCGGTCGGTTGCTTGCTGTCCATATAATGCATACGGCTCTGGTTGCTGGTTGGGCCGGTTCAATGGCGTTATATGAATTAGCAGTTTTTGATCCGTCTGACCCCGTTCTTGATCCAATGTGGAGACAAGGTATGTTTGTTATACCTTTCATGACGCGTTTAGGAATAACTAATTCATGGGGCGGTTGGAGTATTACAGGCGGAACTGTAACGAATCCGGGTATTTGGACTTACGAAGGAGTGGCCGGGGCACATATTATGTTTTCGGGGTTGTGCTTCTTGGCAGCTATTTGGCATTGGGTATATTGGGATCTAGAAATATTTTCTGATGAACGTACAGGAAAACCCTCTTTGGATTTGCCCAAGATCTTTGGAATTCATTTATTTCTTTCAGGGGTGGCGTGCTTTGGTTTTGGCGTATTTCATGTAACAGGTTTGTATGGTCCTGGAATATGGGTGTCCGATCCTTATGGATTAACTGGAAAAGTACAATCGGTAAACCCAGCATGGGGCGTGGAAGGTTTTGATCCTTTTGTTCCGGGAGGAATAGCCTCTCATCATATTGCAGCAGGCACTTTGGGCATATTAGCGGGCCTATTCCATCTTAGTGTCCGTCCGCCCCAACGTCTATACAAAGGATTACGTATGGGTAATATTGAAACTGTCCTTTCCAGTAGTATCGCTGCTGTCTTTTTTGCTGCTTTTGTTGTTGCGGGAACTATGTGGTATGGTTCTGCAACTACCCCAATCGAATTATTTGGTCCTACTCGTTATCAATGGGATCAGGGATACTTCCAGCAAGAAATATATCGAAGAGTCAGTGCTGGGCTAGCCGAAAATCAAAGTTTAACAGAAGCTTGGTCTAAAATTCCTGAAAAATTAGCTTTTTATGATTACATCGGCAATAATCCGGCAAAAGGGGGATTATTCAGAGCAGGATCGATGGACAGTGGGGATGGAATAGCTGTTGGATGGTTAGGCCACCCTATCTTTAGAGATAAAGAAGGACGTGAACTTTTTGTACGTCGTATGCCTACTTTTTTTGAAACGTTTCCCGTTGTTTTGGTAGATGGAGACGGAATTGTTAGAGCCGACGTTCCTTTTAGAAGGGCAGAATCGAAGTATAGTGTTGAACAAGTAGGTGTAACTGTTGAGTTCTATGGCGGCGAACTTAACGGAGTCAGTTACAGCGATCCCGCTACTGTGAAAAAATATGCGAGACGCGCTCAATTGGGTGAAATTTTTGAATTAGATCGTGCTACTTTGAAATCTGATGGGGTTTTTCGTAGCAGTCCACGAGGTTGGTTTACTTTTGGACATGCGTCGTTTGCTCTTCTTTTCTTCTTCGGACACATTTGGCATGGTGCTAGAACCCTGTTTAGAGATGTTTTTGCGGGTATTGACCCAGATTTGGATTCACAAGTTGAATTTGGAGCATTCCAAAAACTAGGAGATCCAACTACAAGAAAACAAGCCGTCTGATAGAACATTGCTAGGATATCTTTTGCTTCTTTTTTACTTTTACCTAAGGTATTAGAGGTATTAGAGAAAGCCTAATTTGAATCACTGCCATTTCTTTGACTCTTGTTTTTTCTTTATCCGGGAGATGATTCAAAATAAACAGGTATGAAAGTTATAATTGTAAACCACGATCGAACCTATGGAAGCATTGGTTTATACATTCCTCTTAGTCTCGACTCTCGGGATAATCTTTTTTGCTATCTTTTTTCGAGAACCGCCGAAAGTTCCAACTAAGAAATGATTTTTCATTATCTCAATTGAAGTAATGAGCCTCCCAAACTGTGGAGGCTCATTACTTCAATCAGTCTCCGTGTTCCTCGAATGGATCTCGTAGTTGTTGAGCGGGTTGCCCAAAAGCGGTATATAAGGCGTACCCAGTAAAACTTACAAGTAAACCCGATACAGAGATGGCGACTAGGGTTGCTGTTTCCATTATTATAGAATTTCAAGATCACAATGAATCTATGATAAGATTGTTTATTTACAACAGAATAGTATACAAAGTCAACAGATCTCAATTACTACAATAAGATTTATGGCTACACAAACCGTTGAGGAGCGCTCAAAAGCACGTCCAAAACAAACAGGTCTAGGGGGGTTGTTGAAACCGTTGAATTCGGAATATGGTAAAGTAGCTCCTGGCTGGGGAACTACTCCTTTGATGGGTGTCGCAATGGCTCTTTTTGCAATATTCTTATCTATTATTTTAGAGATTTATAATTCTTCCGTTTTACTGGACGGAATTTCAATGAATTAGATCCACAAGAATCTCGGCTTTTCAATATAAAGTGACTAATTTAGGGCTCAGATTTCTACCCCATTCTATTTTGGTAGTTCGACCGCGAAATTTTTTTGTTTCTGTATTTCCGGAATATGAGTGTGTGACTTGTTAGAATTGATCCTAGTGCTAGTACAGAGAACCCATCTGTCATCTTGATAAAGATAGGTTTTTACCTCGTCGGATATTTATTCTAGTATTTGAAACACGAAATATAAAAAATAAATTATGAAATAGTGGAACTATGATTTATATTGAATAGTTAGACCCCGTGGCCGGTCTCCAAACTATTTTCAAAGAATACGAAGCTAACAAATTCGAAATTAAAAGATTTTTCTTCTTTTAAACTCCTGTTTATGCTTATTTTAAGCCAAGGACAAAAGTTTCTTTGCTTTGGATTTTGAGTCATTATTATATTATCGATATTAATTATCGATTCATTAAATAAGTGATGATCCAATGGTTCTTACTCAGAGAAGCTTTGGGCTAAACTTTAAGTTTTTTTTTGAGAATCATAATCATCGGGGGTGTAGTATGAATCTGAGGTTTTAATTAATTCATAGGGTCTTAACAAGAGAATTCCTATCAAAAAAAAAAAAAGCCGAATTAGATACAAATCAAAATAATAATAAAAGAAATAGGGAACGAGAAGATTCAAGAGGCCTTTAACGATCACCATAGAGCCAACTTGATGTTTTGGCACTATCACCATAAAGAGGAGTTGTCGGGTTTTTTTATTCTTTCGTCTCGTCAAAGAAGATTGAATCAAAAAAGAAAGTAATAAATTTCCAACTTTCTATTACACACCCGTTGCAAGCAGACTTTGTGTGCTTTTGCTTGAGCTGTACGAGATGAAATTCTCCTATACGGTTCTCGGAGGGGGAGTCCTCTTGGTTTACCTATCTCAATAAAGTGTATGATTGGTTCGAAGAACGTCTCGAGATTCAGGCGATTGCAGATGATATAACTAGTAAATATGTTCCTCCTCATGTCAACATATTTTATTGTCTAGGAGGAATTACGCTTACTTGTTTTTTAGTACAAGTAGCTACAGGATTTGCTATGACTTTTTACTACCGTCCGACTGTTACTGAGGCTTTTTCTTCTGTTCAATACATAATGACTGAAGCTAACTTTGGTTGGTTAATCCGATCGGTTCATCGATGGTCGGCAAGTATGATGGTCCTAATGATGATCCTGCACGTATTTCGTGTTTATCTAACCGGTGGGTTTAAAAGACCCCGTGAATTAACTTGGGTTACAGGTGTGGTTCTGGCTGTATTGACTGCATCTTTTGGTGTAACTGGTTATTCCTTACCTTGGGACCAAATAGGTTATTGGGCAGTAAAAATTGTAACAGGCGTACCTGACGCTATTCCTGTAATAGGATCTCCTTTAGTAGAGTTATTACGTGGAAGTGCGAGTGTGGGCCAATCCACTTTGACTCGGTTTTATAGTTTACACACTTTTGTATTACCCCTTCTTACTGCCGTATTTATGTTAATGCACTTCCCAATGATACGTAAACAGGGTATTTCTGGCCCTTTATAGAGAAGAGAGATCATAGATATTTCAAATCAATCTTTATATCACTTGGTAGAGGAACAACAGTATTTCATTGCTACACATATGGATTATTGAAAAGAATAGGACATGTATTTGGATATTTCCCTTCAACTATTTGTGTCAAATAAATAATCCAATATTATGGGGTTAAAGGGAATTCTCTAAAGATAAAATGGATTATGGGAGTGTGTGACTTGAACTATTGATTGTGCCATGTAGATATATGTTATCTGCCACATTAGAATTCAGAACCAAATGTGGTCTTTGTTCTAACCACCGCGTAAGCCCCATACAGAGGATAGGCTGGTTAGAATCTTTTCTCTATGATCAAAAACTCAAATCTACTCGTGTCGTGCGTGAATAGGCTCCGTAAGATCCAGTATAATAAGTGATGTGGCCTGAGCCAAATTGTGTTTTTACTTAGTTAATAGTATGGAAATGCATCCATTTCCTTTGCATTGACCCGAGTTATGATACTATCGGAGTGAAACAAGGGATCTAACGGAGAAAAGGGGCTAGACTCTATTAGTAACAAGTAAATTCTTTGTATGTAAAAAGGGCTCGAGATACTTTGGGGATAAACGCCAATTAATTGCAAAGAT